ATTATAAATTATACACTTTCGAATTAAATTAGTAGTATTAGAAAGTAAAGTAAAGAAAGTAAAAGCCCCTTATCGGATTTGAACCGATGACTTACGCCTTACCATAGCGTTACTCTACCACTGAGTTAAAAGGGCGCAGTTGGTTTAATTCCTGAATGAGTCACTAGGTAAATAAGATCTATCTATGTATATATATTTAATATACATACAGTCATACAGTAGACTCATAGTGGTTAGTAGCTCATTTAGGAACGATAATTTGAATTTATTTAAAATTTACTTTACTTAACGGAATATTTGGGGCTTTTTTTGAATATTGGATTTGATAAATATCAATGCAATGAATTATTTTACTTTAAATTGCCCCATCGGATATAGAACGAAATTCATTTGATTTATACATAAATGTACTCACCAATTTGACATAGATCCAAGATTTTTTATCTTGACATGTGACCAAGAGATGTGGACTGTCCCCTGAACAAAAATTTTAGAAAAAAACAAAATTTTCAATAACTTATCAATGCATCTTTCTTCCCTGATTTGAAGATGGATTCCGTTTTCATTTCCTGGCTTAGTGTTAGATAGAGATACGCCTATTTCTATTTCTTAACAATGAGGCAATTAATGAAGGAAAGTGAAAAAAAAAAAATGAAACTTAACCCTCTATGTTTTTTTATGTCAGACCAATCACTTCTTGAAAAGATTCTGTACTAGACTATATATTCGATTTTTTTTATTTTAATAAAAATAAATAAAATATCGATTTTTTTTTTTTTTATAGAATTGTGATTAGAATATGAATAGAAATGTGAAATCAAAAAATTATATGGAATCTTAAAAGATAGAAAAAGCCCTCGAAGCTCTAGTCATACCATTTCATTATATTGACAATTTTCAAAAACTGATCATACTATGATCATAGTATGATGGCGGTCGAGCAAGTATGCCCCCATCGTCTAGTGGTTCAGGACATCTCTCTTTCAAGGAGGCAGCGGGGATTCGACTTCCCCTGGGGGTAGGTTACTACGAAAGGAAGTTGATCATAGATTATTCATAAAGTTAGAGTTGATTCTTCCTGGGTCGATGCCCGAGCGGTTAATGGGGACGGACTGTAAATTCGTTGGCAATATGTCTACGCTGGTTCAAATCCAGCTCGGCCCAAAAATTCGCTGTCTACCATGAAATGATATAACCCTTTTTGTTTTGCATAAATGCCAGAGAAGCGTAAGAATAAAAAAACCAAATTTGCTGATATATTTCTACTTTGATTTTTTCTTGTGTCTAGTTACTTTTTTGTTTCCATAAATTCGGATCTTGCTAAGAATCCAGATTCATATCGGGGAGTAAAGAAAATCAGATTTTTTTTTATTGAAAAATCGATTATCAATCAATTTGCTAATAACGAAATGATTACCAGTAATTCGTGTTACTCTCACTAAAATGATATCCATGTAGATATCAATATATCACTTGTGATTCTCTTTGTTACAACACACTGATTTGAATCTAAAATTTAAATGATTAAAATGAAATCATAAGAAGGAACATGGATGTTATCCACTTGATTTCCATGGGATTGTAGTTCAATTGGTCAGAGCACCGCCCTGTCAAGGCGGAAGCTGCGGGTTCGAGCCCCGTCAGTCCCGGCGGATTCAATAAAAAAAAGACATCAACTCCTGTTTTTGTTTCTGGGCAAGGGGATAAAAATGGCGGAATTTCTTTTCCAATAACTAGTCTTTTTTGTTTTGCTTTTTTTTTTCTTTTTCATCAAACAAAAGTTGGTATTTCCATTATTTTAACTAGCACCGATTAATGGTAGAGAGACATATGTGAATTGGTACAATTATTGAGAGCATTCATCATATTCAAGACTCCAAGAACGAGATACTGTACGGGGTTTCTGGTTTTTTCGATTGATCTTCATTCGTGTATGAAAATGGAATAGGATAGCGTATAATACGTTTCCCAAGAACACCTATATATACTTTTTCTTCTACGAAGGAATTTAACAGATTTTGAAGGCAAGGAAAGAGGATATTAAAAAAATAGAGATAAAATAAGTCTTCCCTAATGAATACGCTCTTTTTAAAGATTAGAGTCGATGTCGAAGAAAGAACTCGTAATCAAATTCAAATAGTGAATTTATTTGATGGAATATTAGATTTTTTTACTGGGACTCGTCTTTATCACACTCCCTTTCTTTGTTTTCCAAAATAATTAGATCATTAAAAAAAATTTTTAATTTAACTTCTTACTTTTTTTTTCTCTATTTCATTTCTATTCTTTAATTTGAGGTTATTTAGAAACTATTTTTGTAAACAATGGAAGTGGAAAAGGCGGTTTTCTTATGATACTTCATCAGATGAGTGTACAAGGAAAGTAATAGGTTATAGAAAAGAAAGCGTGGAAAAAGAATGAAAAATAAATATTTTTTTGATTGGATCAGGAATAAAATTATGGATTCGGTGTGGATAAAAGATCTTCCTATGTTATACTATTCAATTCTCGACGATGAATCGATTTGATAGCTCAGATATTGTTATTCATGATATTCATTTCATTCGATATCATCGAAATCTAATTCATCCGATTGAATTTACAAGCGAAAGATTTCTCATCTCTATGGGATTAAATCCCGAGGTATTCCAAAGAAAAAAAAGATGAAATTATGGAAGTAAATATTCTTGCATTTATTGCTACTGCACTCTTCATTCTCGTTCCTACTGCTTTTTTGCTTATAATTTACGTAAAAACGGTTAGTCAAAATGATTAATTTGAATCAAATTTGACTATCAATGACAAAAAGGATTTCAATTTCTCGTCTTAAATGAAAGGAATGGATTCGACTCAGTAGTATCCTAAGGGGCCCGGTAGTATAGTAGAAAGAAATAGATTAATCTATTTCTTTCTACCCATTATGGTTATTGTAATGTATAAAGTTTTAATGTAGAAAGATACAAGTGAAATATCTTAATAAAAAGATATAAAGGAATCTACCTATATCTATCTTTATTCTTCATAAATAAATGCCAATATTAATTAAAAAATATAATTAATTAAATAGAATATGTTAATGTAAATACTTTCTCAATTTCATTTGTTTGCTTGATCAATTTGATACAGATAATCCAAACCCGAGGAATTCGATAGTAACTTCTTCGGATTTCAAAAAGGGGTACCCCACCAATGCAATGGTTAACCTTTGAAACCCCGATAGAAAAATCTAAAATGAGTCAATAAAACAAAACATAAATCCAATTTCTAAAATAAAACAAATAGAATATATTCTTCTACTCTAATTCAATAGTCTAGAATTTAGAAATTTTTTAATTAAAAACTTAAAAAAGATTTGCCGAATGATCTAGAAAACCAAAACAATTGATAGAGATTGATTCTTAACTCAATTAGTAGTACCTCTAGAGTCCACTTCTTCCCCATACTACGAGGGAAAGGGAAAATGTAAAAACTACCATTAAAGCAGCCCATGCGAGACTTACTATATCCATGTGAATCCTGTCCCCTATTTCTATGAATATGAAAAAACGAGTCCATTACTGTTCACTAATAATAGTGAAATCACTGGCGCAGAGTCAAAAAAGGGGAGGGATTTGGTCCCATTGATGAACCACTCCAAAAAATCCACTTATCTTATAATAAGTTCTTATAGAATTTCCATTAGAATCGGCAAAGATGTAAACACAAGCAAACTACGAGCGTAGGGACACTTTTAGAAGTATCCAAAGAATCTTACTCACATGTAGAAGGACTAAGGCTTCTTCTTTCTTTTATTGCCCTTCATTCTTCATTTTTGTAAGTAAAATGAAAAAAAAAAAAGGAAATTCTCCATCTAATCTAATATTGATTGAATGTCTGAGCATTCCGAGACTTTCATCAGTCTGTATACAAAGTATCTTACGTCCTTTCCAAAACTATTAATTAGTTCCCCTCTCTGGCTATCCAATCTAATTCAAGACTCATTCAGTGGAACTGCACTTAGTAGTGGAAAGTCAAGATTTACCGATTTCCTTCCACTACTTTAAGTTTTCCTTGAATCTTATCCGCAAAAATTTACAACACTTTAGAGAACCTCTAGAGCCAGAGATTTAGAATCACGAAAAGAAAGTATCAAGAGTCTTTTTCCTACGTTTGTTTTTGTGAGTTATATCAGCAAAGTAGAGTAGGGGATTTGGAGTCTTTTGTTGAGGCGACACCCGGATTTGAACTGGGGAAAAAGGATTTGCAGTCCCCCGCCTTACCGCTCGGCCATGCCGCCAAAACGATATAAACTAGATTCAAATTTTCTCGCTTTTTTCGGAGTTGAAAAAAAAAAAAAGCAAATCAAATAAATATAGATTTTCAGTCACAAAAGACAGAATCCAGTACAAATCAGAACCATTAACTATTGACTGTAAATTCATGACCATTTTTGAATTGGAATCTAAAATTTGCTTTTTTTTTCCTAATGATATAAGAAAATAATTAGAAATGAATTTTTAACTAATCTATATTGATTTCTTTTTTTTTTTTCAATTAAAAAGAAATCCTCCTCAATTTCAATTATAACAGCAATGATGAGTATATGTAAACCCCAGAGCATACGTTACCTTGTTATAGAGCTATAGTTCTATAACAAGGTATTTTATCTGCCTAGGATGCTTATAGGGAGTAATTCTCAAGAAATTTTTGTATTTCAATTTTTCATTGAATAGATTGAAGAGAAAATTTAATTTTTGATAGAGCACAGCATGTACTGTCCCTAATAGAACTGTACCGCAATAAAAGAAGAAAAAGAGACGTATATATCTTATATCTGCGCATTTTTTTTAATAAATACATTAATAAATAAAAAAAATACAAGCTTTCTTACCCACTTCAATTCAATGATATTCTAAATATTCTATTCAAAATAGGTAAAAATCACTCTCTTTTCTGCAAATCTTTTTTGAAGAATGAAATACAAATAGACGAAAAAGTAAAGTGTTAGAAAAATCAGCTTT